GGGTTCGAATCCCTCCTCGCCCGCAATCCCAAACTAGGGTAGCTATTATTCGAGATTATTCCGTATTGAATAAGCCCAAGATATACCCCGATGGGTTGATTACTGGGCACTATCCATGCCGGATGAATGGGCCAGGTAGGATAGGGCAGTATGTGGATGGAGGGAATAATTGAGAGAGATGCAAGTGATCCTTCTGGATTGATAGGATGGGTGCTTGAGAGCTTCCCCTGTTATTATCACTATCACTTTCGACTAACAGACCATTCCAAAAGTGAATACCTCTCCTCGTTTTTGGTAAGCTCTTTAATCTTCATCCGATCCATCTTTGAGTATTTGTCAATTTATGTTCCTATTTACTACCACCACATATAGCGATGAGACTCCAATAAGTACTGATAGAGCAATAGCTCCAACTATAGTTATAGTCCAACGCGATTCGGCATACGGGTGGAAGACAACTATTCTATTACTCATAATTTGAGATGTAGATAATGTCAATCTCTAAGGATATTTTCAGTTCGTATAATCTATATTATAAGAAGGTACCTTCCCCTCCTTTGGCGTAAATGAGGAATATCCTATTGAAAAGAAGCGTCATTATCTATATCATCTAAACTATCTTCTATTCCACTGAAAATATAGGAATCTCCCCGGGTAGGATTTGAACCTACGACCAATCGGTTAACAGCCGACCGCTCTACCGCTGAGCTACCGAGGAAATTGGCAGAGGATTTCATCCCAGATACATTCAAAGGCTCTTGTTCCTTGAGCCGCCCCTTAATCTGTAAGACGTTAACCATTCGAAGACCCAAAGCTTTTTTCTTCGAGACTTCATAAACCTCGCGTACAACCTAAATCTTATTATAGGGGGAAGCGGTAATGATAGCAATCCCCTTTGCCTCCTCGGATAGAGCCTACGAATCGTGGGGGGGGGTCGATCAATCGGGGCCAAGATCGACCATGACCAAGATCTTACCACCAGCCCCCCCACCCCGAGATGCATATCGATCAATCACCAATCACTAGTTTCTATTCCCCCTTCTCCGAGAAACGTAGTAGAATAGTCACAGGATTTTCTTTCATAGAAGTATAAGTAATATCTTGGAAAAGAAACTCTTGGGAGGCGGGGAAAGCAAAAACAGTTAACAATGGAGTAATACCAATCATTAATCCGAATAAATAAGAGGATATTCTCCCGCCTTCTCCCAGGGAAATGAAAAATAGCCGGGATACTTAGAAAAGAATTGGAGATTTGTGAAACGAAAGTCGCAGTTTATGGAAAAGGCGGGATTGGTAAATCAACAACCAGTTGTAACATATCAATAGCTTTAGCAAGACGAGGTAAACGCGTATTACAGATTGGATGTGACCCTAAGCACGATAGTACCTTTACTCTCACGGGCTTCCTAATACCTACCATTATTGATACTTTGCAATCGAAAGATTATCACTACGAAGATGTATGGCCCGAAGATGTCATTTATAGGGGCTATGGCGGAGTGGACCGTGTTGAAGCTGGGGGACCCCCGGCGGGGGCGGGTTGTGGAGGATATGTAGTTGGAGAAACAGTTAAATTATCGAAAGAATTGAATGCTTTTTATGAATATGATATTATCCTATTTGATGTTTTGGGGGACGTAGTCCGCGGCGGGTTCGCCGCTCCACTAAATTATGCAGATTATTGTATCATTATCACAGACAACGGATTTGATGCACTTTTTGCAGCGAATCGGATTGCTGCATCAGTTAGGGAAAAAGCACATACCCACCCGTTGAGATTGGCGGGTTTAGTAGGAAACCGGACATCTAAGAGGGATCTTATTGATAAATATGTGGAAGCCTGTCCGATGCCTGTATTGGAAGTATTGCCTCTAATTGAAGACATTCGAGTCTCCAGAGTGAAGGGAAAAACTTTGTTCGAAATGGCCGAATGTCAATCAACTCTCAATTATGTTTGTGACTTCTATCTAAATGTGGCGGATCAAATATTATCTCAACCCGAAGGAATCGTACCAAGAGAAATTCCAGATAGAGAATTATTTAGTTTACTCTCAGACTTTTATCTGAATCCTAGTCATGGGAGGCGGGGAGATACTCAAAAAAACCAACGAGATATTCTGCTTGATTCTACGATGATTCAAAGTTTGGGTCGCAACCCTTTTGTATGTATACCTTTTTATGAGGAAACCTTCCCATGAAGACTTTCGAAACTCTCCCTTTTGAATGTGAAACTGGCAATTATCATACTTTTCGTCCCATTAGTTGTGTAGCTTGGTTGTATCAAAAGATCGAAGATAGTTTCTTCTTAGTAGTAGGTACAAAAACTTGTGGTTATTTTTTACAGAATGCTCTCGGAGTTATGATCTTTGCAGAACCTCGTTACGCAATGGCAGAATCAGAAGAGGGGGATATTTCAGCCTAATTAAATGATCAAGAGGAATTGAAAAGAATCTGTCTTCAGATAAGGAGGGATAGAAACCCCAGTGTTATTATTTGGATCGGCACATGTACTACGGAAATAATAAAGATGGATCTGGAAGGCATAGCGCCCAAGCTTGAGAGCGAACTCGGAGTTCCTATTGTAGTAGCACGGGCCAACGGATTGGATTACGCTTTCACTCAAGGAGAGGATACTGTACTAGCTGCGATGACGCATCGATGTCCGGAATATAATGCGTCGAAGCAGAAACAGAAACATTATATAAGCATAGGTGTTGATGGATCAAGCACCGCTCCGCCAGAAGCAGGCAGATCCAATCTTGAGAAGCGGAAAGCAGAGAATCATATCCTAGTCCTTTTCGGATCTTTACCATCAACTGTAGCTTCTCAACTTAATCTTGAATTGAAACGTCAATCAATTTTAGTATCTGGTTGGTTACCCTCCCAGAGATACACCGAACTTCCACCATTAGGTGAAGGAGTTTATGTCTGTGGTGTCAATCCCTTTCTGAGCCGTACAGCAACAACCCTGATGCGGCGTAGGAAATGTCAATTAATCGGAGCACCTTTTCCAGTTGGTCCCGATGGAACACGTGCTTGGATCGAAAAGATTTGTTCCGTATTCGGTGTGGAACCCTACGGTTTACAGGAGAGAGAGAATCAGATATGGAAAAGTCTGATAGATTACACCGAAATCATAACTGGTAAGTCTATATTCTTCATGGGAGATAATCTATTAGAAATTTCTATAGCAAGATTTCTAATTCGATGCGGAATGATCGTTTACGAAATAGGTATTCCTTATATGGATAAGCGATACCAAGCTGCCGAATTATCTTTTTCACACAATACTTGTAGAAGGATGGGTAGACCAATACCGCGGATCGTAGAAAAACCAGATAATTATAACCAGATACAGCGTATGCATGAACCAGAGCCTGATTTAGCGATTACTGGAATGGCTCACGCCAATCCTTTAGAAGCAAGGGGTATTGATACGAAATGGTCTGTCGAGTTCACATCTGCACAAATTCATGGATTTACGAACGCGAGAGATGTGCTTGAACTCGTTACTCGTCCATTAAGGCGTAATAATGATTTGGGTAATATGGGTTGGAACAACCTTTCGAAACAGACGGTAACAAATTAATGAATTTTCTATTTTACATATGAGAATTGCGCATCAAATTTAATGTATAGAAATGTTTTGAGTTCTTAATCATAATACTAGTTATTTCTTTTTATGATTAAGAAATCTATTGATTTTCTCGGAAAAAGCTGTTATGCTAGTAGATACAGAGTGGTGCGGGAATTTGACCGCTAATCTAAAAAAAAAAAATTTGAAGATAAATAAAGAAAGGGAATAAATATTATGAACGTAGAGAGCGTTCGAATGTCGTTGTATCTATTACAAGTTTCACTGCTTGCCCGGGTCAAACTAGCAGGTCCTCCCCTACTATTTGGACTTTATCACGGACTGCTGGCAACACTACCTGTTGGACCCCCTCAAATCCTGTCTATAAGAGCTTTTCTCATAGGAGGAAATTTGAGTGGTATTGCCGCCGTCCTCGGCTTGATGACGGGTCAGCTATTACTATTTCTATCGATATTTCATTCACCTCTATATGTATTGGTGGTGAAACCCCACGTAGTAACTGTCCTAATAATACCATATCTGTTGTTTTATTGGTTTCGAATCAAAGATTTACCAAATTATCAGATTTTGCGTTCAACCAATTCAGTTTATAATTCTCAAATATATAATATATTCCTGGATAGCTTTATTTTCTAAATTCTGAATCCAATTCTTCTACCAAGTCCTGTATTGGCGAGATTAATTCAACTTTTTCTTTTCCGTCATAGCAATAATGTTCTATTTTTAATTAGTAGCTTTCTGGGTTGGTTAGTTGGTCACATACTGCTTATCTACCTTTCCAGATTACTTTTGTTCCGTATAGAATATGATTCACCCGTAGTCTATTTACTGATGAAACATGTTATATACAAAACTTTTAGTATTATTATTTTTATTAATATATTACTCTACCTAGGTAAAGCTCCTGTATCTACTTCCACTAAGAAATTTGACGATGAAATTGTTTTGTTTGATATCAATTTTGTGCAATTACCATATCAAATACTGTGGATGTTCAAGCTATGGCCAACTTCCTTGTTCGATCAATCCAAAGCAAATCGGCCTCTACGATATATAGAGAATAGTCGATTCAGTGGTGATAGTCCCGTACGGAAACAAGTGTCAAATTATTTCTTCGACAACTGTTTGACTGATGGTAAACAGAGGTTATCTTCCACAGCGTTGCCTAGCTTGTCGATTTTCAAAGGGCAATTAGGGTCGTTTTTTGAAAATCCCGAAAAATCGCTGCCTCATTATTCGTGTAAAGACTGGATGTTGGATCAATTGAAAAAGACCGAAGCTTTGAATAATGAGTTGAAGGACCGAATTAGATTCCTAGATAATGAGCGAATATTTTGGAAAGCAATGGAAAGAAAAACCGGATTGATTGATACAGATCAAGGAAAGTTACCTAAAATCTATGATCCTTTTATAAGTCAATCGTATCGTATAAGGATTCCTATTCCGCAATCGTTTTGGATACTGTCTGATTTGATGTTACCAGGAACAGGTATAGATAGTTATTACGCCGAGAAATATAGTAGTCGTTATAATAAGATTGAGAATTGGGTTTCTACTAAGTACCAAGAATTGAACCGTGATGGAATTCCTCTTCCTTGGGAACCGCTACTACCAAGAGACGTTAAAACAACATTTATTTTGATGTTTGAAACACCATACGATGTTTTATTAAATAGTTTTTTAGAAGAGATGGATCTCTCAATCGACTTATCCTACATACCTCTAACTTGGGACCAAGTATTTGAACTCTCTCCGACGGAGCAGGCTTTATTCTTCATCGAACTCAGAGAACGGTGTGGTGTTTTTAATTGGGGACCTCTTTTAAATAGACTTCCGATCGAGGGAGAAAGATTTTCAGAACTACGTTCAATCCTTAAAATCGAGGAACTATCAAGGGAATTAGCTCATAATACTGAATTGCTATTTGATAACGGATTTGATACTGTAGGTGGAGCCAGTGAAATTCGTAACAGAAAATTAAAGAATGTGGGGACGAGTATCGGAACACCTAAAATGAACACGATAAGGATCGTGAAACGTTTCTCAAAAACCTCTGATTTTCGTCGGAAACTTATAAAAGGATCTATGCGTTCTAGGAGACGTAAGATACTGGTTTGGAAATTGTTTCAAGAAAAGCCGCATTCGCCCTTTTTCCTAAGATTGATGGAAATACCCGTCTCGCTCCAATCCACTTTCAAAGAATCAACCATTATTGATTCCGATAAACTGATCACTGACACGGTGGGAGGGACTAATCTCCAACGCGAACAAGAACTATCATCTCCTACATCTCTCCAAGATGTAGAAAGATTGAAATCTGACCGTAGTCCGTCCGTAGCCGCTAGATTGGATGTAGCTTCTATTCAAACGGGGAGGGGTCTATTATTACTCCTACAATCAATTCTCCGAAAATATGTGAAACTACCCGTATTGGTGACACTCAAAAATATTGGTCGTATCTCATTCCTCCAAGCTCCCGAATGGGATGAAGATTGGAATGAATGGCGTAAAGAATCTTATATTAGATGCACTTACGATGGTGAGGAATTTCCAGACACTCATTTACCTAGTCGTTGGTTGAGAGAAGGTCTTCAGATCAAGATTTTATATCCCTTTCAATTGAAGCCTTGGCATACTCATAAAAAGAAACGCTCAAATATTAGGGAGGATAGGGCGAATCTCAAAAATATTGAAGCTCAAAAATCGACGAAAGAACACAGATTGGAACGAGGGAAATTTCAATCTACTTATTTAACAGTTTGGGGTTTCCAAACAGATGTACCTTTCGGAGATATTAAGAGAGATCCTTCTTTCTGGAAACCTATCAAAAAAGAATTAAGGAAGATTTTGGGGAGTAGTCTCTCGTTGCGAATCAAGCAAATACGTCAATTTTATTTGAAATTAGGTATACCCGCAAATCTTGAACCGAGTGAATTGAATCCTTTTACTAGATTAGAGGGAATTAGAAAAATAGATAGTCGGACTGATGTTACTGGGAGAGATGACTCGGTTTATACAGAGGCCAAATATAATAAGGAGACACTAGTAAATCATAAGTTACGTGTTGCAGGAGCGAATACTCAATCAATTAATAATGATAAAGATTTTGAATCTATTGTTGATAGTAATGGGAAACTAGTCCAAGATCTCGCGGCTGGATTCGAATCGGAAACACAATTAGATCCGAATGGATTGAGACATTTGTTAACCGAGAGAATCAATCGAAATGAACGAAGTACGAAATCATCCCATATTATTAAGTTGAAAATAGACGATAAATTGAAAGATACAAAGCTTACTAGTCTTTTTCGATTTAAGAAACAATTAGTTGATATTCAAGGAATGACTTTTAGATTGCGTATATGGACTGCGGAATTGATTGATAGATATCTCCTACCAACAATAAGTATATCCTTTCAAAAACTGAATAGAACTTTTGTTTGTTATTTCACCGAATTTGTTGCATTTCAAGTACAACTGGTGGGAGTGACAAATACTAGTATTGGGGCTGGTGAGGAGGTAGAACATCCAAATTCCAGCACGGAGAAAAAAATTCTACAAGTTGATCGTAATCAATCTGTAGAATTATTATCTCAAGCGTATATTTATGATAATCTGTGGCATAGAAGTATAAGGGACAATCTGGATTTGAACCATTTAATTGAAACCATGAGGGATTGTCAAGGTGTGGAAAAACCCAATAATCCGGAGGAATTGGGAGGGATTTGGAATTGGGACGATACTCAAAGGGATTGGAATTCCTCAGAGGGTCGTGATGCTACTAAGGATCATTATTCTATAGGGAAGGGGCAATCTCCGGAATCACTCGGTGATACGAACAATAATAAGCACAAAAATTATTCCATAGGCTGTCTTGATAACCAAACTAATGGAATTTCACATAGATATATCGACGAACACGTCAAAAATTTCGCTGAGATACAAGCACTTCTCAAGCAACTTCGTAATTTGAATCCTAATGATTGGGAGAATTGGTTAGATTGTCTCGACAGATACAACTTACCCTTCCGGATGTGGTACAAGATAGCACCGCATAAATGGAGAGGTAGTGTTGGAAATTTAAACGTATACAAAACGAGAAAGACTGAAATAGGTTTTCTTAATGACCAGAACAAATATGTCTCTTATGAGAAGCGAGAAAATTATTCCATTTATACCGAAAACCCTTCGATTAGAGACCGAATTGTCAATCTCAATAAACGTCGTAAATACAGTTATTCATTATACAGTTTTATGGATTTCCCGGGAGATAATGATATACAAGAATTTACGGTGTGTCAGAATGCGGCGGAACGAGAGGTTTGTTCTGAAAATCGTATGAAGAAGCTTATTGCAAGGAGAATTTTCCACCGACGAATCTCCAATCGAAGAGGCGAGTTTGATTCAAAATTCGATTCAATTTTATGGACAGTTCCGGATCCCGCGAAATCAAGGAATGCATATGGAGCAGAATCAAAATTTGTACCTAAGACTTGTATTCTATAGAAAGATGCTTTTGTTGATACTGATTTAAACGAACAATTTGAGGGATTAAACATAGATTATAGATTCCAGCAACGAAATATTAACTCAGATGATATGCTTTTGAGAGAAAGGGGAAATCTTTACTATATATTCCAATGGAAATGGAAATCTGAAGCATTAGATAGAGGATTAGAAGGATTGGGAGATTTGATAGCTCTCACTAGCGTATTGGAGAATGAGCAAGATCTCACAGCATTCTGCGTCAATATGGGTATAGACTCAGATTTATTGAATCTATTTTTCAACGAAGAGAAGCTTGAGATCCTAGATCAGTTATTTGTCGTTTCAGCTCATCGTCTGCCGCGGGTATTCGATGATCAGATTTTGATGTATAAAATGGTTAGTATCCTACCGAAATTCAGAAATAGTTTTGAGAGAAGATTAAATAGGCATGTCCTTGATGAATGTATGCCGCGTTTGTGTCTTATAAATAGAGAAATTTCTAATAGTTATCATTATCTCTACAATATCGAGGATCTTTTACTTCCGAGACGTCGTAGGGAATCCCGATTTCTCAGATCTCTACCAATTTCAAGCTTTGTTAAGTCTGAAAAGAACCTCCTAGATTCGATTCCTGGAGAGGAAGGGGCATACAAAAATGAGGAATCTAGGTATTTGAGTGGAACCCAAAAGATTAAACGTTTTATTTGGCCCAGTTATCGTCTAGAAGAATTAGCTCGTATGAATAGATTCTCTTTGAATACCAATAACGGGAGTCGGTTCGCCATGCTCAAAATACGGATATATCCCACCATTATTTGAAATCAAAGTGAATACCTAAATTTATGAATTCATTCGGTTGAGATTACTAACAACCAGTTCAGTAATCTCAATTGAATATTTGGTAGCAATCAATGATGTAATAACATTTAATGGATCTTCTATTTACAAGGTGTGAGATGGATGCCTCGTCGTTGATGGGTAATTAATTCTCACCAATAACTGAACATATTGAGTTATTATATAATCCTCCGAATCAAATAAATAATTCTTATGTTTCTTCATCTCCTTACTTCATTTCGCTTGAAGAACTGTTGCTTAAATCAATAAGATAATTTTGTACAATAGGAAGATAATTATGTACAATAGAATTTCAAATAGAATTTTTATGACTATTGCTATTACGGATAAAGAGATATCTTTCAATTCGTCACCGATTTGTGAAGGAAGAGATACGGGATCCGCGGAATTTCAAATATCCTGTTTGACAAATCGAATCTTAAAACTTACTTCTCATTTGAAATTACATTCCAAAGACTATTCCTCCCAAAGGGGTTTGTGGAAATTACTGGGTAAGCGCAAGCGTCTATTAATCTATTTATCTGAGAAGAGCCTATCTTCATACGACAGAATAATAAAGAATCTAGGTATTCGGGGATTAAAAGGGCGTTGAGTCAATTTCGTGAATCTGTTTTTTATCATTTCAGTCTACAGAGAAGAAATTATTTGAAATACTATAAATATATATTTTTATTTATACCGAATAAAGATCTTGAAAAGATCTTGTCAAATTTATTGTTTTTTTTTTTCTCTTCCTAAGGGGAATAATTTATGAGTATGCCTCCCGTAAAAGTGGATCCAGCTACAGTGAGTATGGGTCCCCACCACCCATCGATGCACGGTGTCCTTCGACTTGTTGTTACTTTAGATGGTGAAAATGTTGTTGATTGCGAACCAATACTAGGCTATCTCCATCGAGGAATGGAAAAGATTGCTGAAAGCCGGACGGTTTTGCAGTATCTTCCCTACGTAACCAGATGGGATTATTTAGCTACCATGTTTACCGAAGCAATAACAGTAAATGCACCGGAGAAATCAGCAAATATTCAAATACCCAGAAGAGCTAGTTACATACGAATTATTATGCTTGAGTTGAGCCGAATAGCTTCTCACCTATTGTGGCTCGGACCCTTCCTGGCAGATGTTGGTGCACAAACCCCCTTTTTCTACATATTACGAGAAAGAGAAATGATTTATGATTTATTTGAGGCTGCTACAGGTATGCGGATGATGCATAACTACTTCCGCATTGGGGGAGTCGCTGTGGATTTACCACACGGGTGGGTAGATAAATGTTTAGATTTTTGCCACTATTGTCTCTCAAAAATTGCTGAATATGAACGACTTATTACGAATAATCCGATTTTTATGAAACGAGTAGAGGGAGTGGGTTATATCAGTAGGGAAGAAGCTATAAATTGGGGCTTATCCGGACCTATGTTACGAGCCTCAGGGGTTTCGTGGGATCTCCGTGAAGTAGATCATTACGAATGTCATGATGAGTTAGATTGGCAGATCCAATGGCAAGTAGGAGGAGATTCGTTGGCTCGTTACTTGGTACGAATTGGCGAAATGAGAGAATCTGTAAGGATTATTCAACAAGCTTTGAAACTCCTTCCAGGAGGTCCATATGAAAATTTGGAAGCTCGACGTCTCAGACAGCAAAAAAAAGAGGGGGAATGGAATGATTTTGATTATCAATTCATCGGTAAGAAGTCCTCTCCCACTTTTAAATCACCTAAGCAGGAACATCATGTAAGAGTGGAAGCCCCAAAAGGAGAATTAGGAATATTTCTGATTGGAGATGATAGTGTCTTTCCCTGGAGATGGAAAATTCGTCCGCCCGGTTTTATAAATCTGCAAATTCTTTCTCGATTAGTGAAAGGAATGAAACTGGCTGATATCACGACAATATTAGGTAGTATAGATATAATTATGGGAGAGGTTGATCGCTAAAACGGTAACTGGCATTAAGGAGTCCGAAGAACGAGTGATTGACTTCCTCCACGAATTAGGAGTTTCGAGGGATTCTTTCGAATCTATTTGGAGTTTAATCTCTATTTTAAGCCTCATCGTAGGAGTTACAATAGGAGTATTAGTTATTGTATGGCTTGAATGAAAAATATCCGCAGGTATACAACAGCGTATTGGACCTGAATATGCAGGCCCTCTAGGCATTATTCAATCTATGGCGGATGGAATCAAACTCTTACTAAAAGAGGATATTGTTCCAGATAGAGGCGATATCTGGTTATTCAATATCGGACCAGCTGTGGTAGTCGTACCAGTCTTCATAAGCCATTTGGTAATACCTTTCGGACAGCATCTTATCTTAGCTGATCTGAGTATAGGTGCTTTCTTCTGGATTGCCATCTCAAGCATTGTTCCCCCGGGTCTGCTTATGGCGGGATATGGTTCAAATAATAAATATTCCTTTCTGGGTGGTCTTAGAGCCGCTGCTCAATCTATTAGTTACGAAATCCCTCTGGCTTTATGCATCTTATCTATATCCCCACGTGCGATTCGTTGAATGAGAATGAGAGGGGGATAGCCCGCAAAAATTCTTTATTTGGCGAAATAACTAGATAGTCATTTGGGTGAGATCAAACAGCGTTTAGCAGTAATTGAATCAAGTCCCATCCCCCATGTGCGGGAGTGATATAATATCCGAGCAGTAGACACTGTTTACCCCCAGGTATAGGATCATTGCCGAAACCTGACGCGGGGACAGAGGGACATGGAAATTCCTCTAGAGGATTTATCGGGAGTAGGCGGTCAGGAACACCAATATACGTAAGAGATTTGTTAGAAGGATATGAAGGAATTATAGAATGAGATTTCTTTCGTTTTCTATCGGATGCGGACTTAGCTTCGGTGGGAGTGACTAGGGAGTACATCCCAAAAATCCCAATCTTGAGTATATATTACCATCTACTCGAATTATGACTATTTGGGACGAATTAATCCTTTCAGCAGTTCTATTTCCCCCGCTCTTCACAGGGAATCGTTGATATAATGTCAATATCTATTAATATTTCAAAAGTTATTGATGGGGGTCATGCAAACTCCGAGATACTTGAAGTCTATATGAATTATATATGGGATTTATTTCATCTACATATTTGAAATCTATCTACATATATTTATTTAAAGATAGATAGATAGTAAATCTGGATAATTCCGTCATTATCCCGAGTTATATTCATTAGGTAGCTGAGAAGGTTGAGATGGATTCAGAAGTTACCACTACATGTAGCGAACGGAATCCCGTTGGTTAAGATTGGGAAAATTTCCCCAAGAACACTTTAGAGGGAGAGGGGAGGTTATTAACCATTGAGCTCTTTCTAGATGACCTACGAGGAGCCGTATGAAATACCAATTTCACGTACGGTTTTGTATTAGAGGTGGTAATAACAACTGTGCCGTCGACTAGACTTATCTGACAGTTTAAGTATGGTTGATATAGTCAAAACACAGTCCCATTATGGTTTTTTGGGATGGAATCTACGGCGTCAACCTATAGGTTTTATAGTTTTTTTCATATCTTCATCGGCAGAGTGTGAGAGGTTGCCATTCGATCTCCCGGAAGCGGAGGAAGAGCTGGTAGCGGGTTATCAAACCGAATATTCAGGTATAAAATTCGGTTTATTTTATGTAGGTTCCTATCCGAATCCGTTGGTTTCTTCCTTATTTGTAACAGTCCTTTACCTAGGCGGATGGGATTTCTCAATTCCATTCCTTCCAGAACCTGAACTACTTTTTTCTGATTGGAATTTCAACGGTAGATCTTCCGACGTATTCAATACAATAATAGGTATCATTACTACCTTAGCCAAATCCTACTCATTTTTATCTGTCTCTATCGCGGCAAGACGGACTTTACCTAGAGTAAGAATAGACCAATCATTAGATCTCGGATGGAAATTTCTCCTGCCCGTCGCTCTGGGAAATCTAGTGCTGACAGCTTCATTCCAACTAGCGTTGCTTAAATAACATCATTTTTTGATTTTCCCCCATCGCTCTCGAGATTATTCCAATTTCAATCCACTCAAATTGTAAAAATTAAATAAATTTACTAAGGTCATTTAGCACATGTTTTCCACGGTAACCGGCTTCCAGGATTATAGTCAGCGGGCGATACGGGCTGCGAGGTACATCGGTCAAGGTTTCGTGGTTACTCTAGATCATCCGAATCGTTTACCTATGACTATTCAATATCCCTATGAGAAACTTATATCATCTGAACGATTCCGCGGACGGATTCATTTTGAATTTGACAAATGCATTGCCTGTGAGGTATGTGTCCGAGTATGTCCGATTAATCTGCCCGTCGTTGATTGGAAACCTATGAAAAATATAAGGAAGAAACAACTGAAAAGTTATAGCATCGATTTTGGAGTTTGTATATTCTGTGGAAATTGCGTCGAATATTGCCCAACTAATTGCTTGTCAATGACTGAGGAATATGAACTCTCAACCCACGATCGTCATGAATTGAATTATGATCAAATGGCTTTGGGACGTCTACCCCTTTCCGTATCCCGAGACTCTGCAATCCTAACAGTTTCAAATCTAAGTTATTTATCTGGAGGAGTCGTGGAAGGACATCCGAGTTATCGAAATGTCACTTACGGTACCAATTGAAATTCTATTGAAAAGAAATATTGAATATCTCTCCAGAAAATTGGGGGGAGATATGGGGGGGGTGCACGGGCACTTAGAAGAAATATCAGGAATTAGGAGGAGAGGGAAGAAGAGAGCATCTATTATAGAAATAGATATCTATCTCAATTTAGATAGATATCTATTTCTATATATAGATATCTACTACTATTCAGTAATAATGTGGTGGAAAACAATACTTAGAATGATTGCGCATAACGGATTTACCTGAATCAATTCACGAATCTATGTTGATAATAATAGAATTGGGTATTCTATCAGGAAGTTTAGGAGTAGTGTTACTTGCTAATGTAGTTTATTCTGCTTTTTCATTAGGACCGGTTTCTATCTGCATATCCCTATTTTATCTCGTATTGAATGCCGATTCCGTAGCTGCCGCACAATCGCTCATATATGTAGGAGCTATAAATGTATTAATCGTGTTTGCCGTAATGGTTACTGATAAACCCATGGGTCGCGACTCACCTACTCTCCGAAACGTGGGAGATGCTATTACTTCAGGAGCTTGTACAGGTCTTTTCTCGTTATTAACTTTTATGATTCGAGGGACAGAATGGTCTAATATATTCTTGATCGAACAATCGGGAACTATTGCGGAAGATATCTTGAGAAATAACATTCAACAAATTGGATATCAATTTTTAACAAATTTTATAGTTTCATTCGAACTTCTTTCTATACTTCTTCTAGTTGCTTCAGTAGGAGCGATCACCACGGCTCGCGACGAGAGAATAGACGAGATAGACGAGGGGGTTACTTCGACGTCTAGAGATGAATCTTCTTTTTATTGACCAATAGCGACTTCTTATGAACTTATCCCATAACTCAACTGAGTCATTTTTTTAGGGAGTTAATACGTCATGCTTGAACAGGGATTAATGCTAGGTGCTTATCTTCATCGCGTAGGTTTATTTGGATTAATTACAAGTTGAAACATGGTTAGGGCACTCATGTGTCTCGAGTTAATTCTTAACGCAGTTAATATAAATCTTGTAACATTCTCTAACTTTTTTGACGATCAACAAATAAAAGGAGAAATCTTTTCAATATTTATAATAGCTATTGCAGCTGCTGAAGCTTCCATTGGATTATCCACTGCTCTAGTCATTCAAAGAAATGGAGGATCAACTCGTATTGATCAATTTGATCTGTTGAAGTGGTAATTGGCTAATCACTAATCTTCCCATTTCAAATGATTATGTATGGAATTGAATGAGAGATTATATCTAATTAATCGCGTTATTGTATCCCTCCTCGATGATTTCATTCTGAAATAATTATGGCATATCTATCTCAGTCTTTATATATTTCATCAATTAAACTTGTTTTGCATCGTGCCTTATATCTCCTAATCAATTATATGAAGAGTATGAGACGCTTACGTAGGTATGCGGGGAATAGCCCCCAATTACTATTTAATTGAATGGGAGCTGCGGGGTCTTTATTCTATTTTCGAGAGTGAGTGATGGAGTGGGAGATGGGGAAAGGCGAGTTGTACCCCAACTACTTCAATAAAAAGAAAAATTATCTTTGAGATGTCAATCTAATAGGAGTGGAGAATTTAAACGGCACATTCAGTAAAGATCTATGATACATGTATTGGTTGCACTCAATGCGTAAGAGCTTGTCCGACAGATGTTTTGGAAATGATACCCCGGGATGGTTGTAAAGCTAATCAAATTGCTCCTGCTCCTAGAACAGAAGACTGTGTAGGTTGTAAGAGATGTGAATCCGCTTGTTCAACAGATTCTTCGAGTGTACGCGTTTATTTGGGAGCTGAAACGACTCGTAGTATGGGTCTAGCTTATTAACTGGTCAGTCGTGGGAGGAATTCACAAATCAAATTCACTTTCTTCTTAATTCATACTCAAAAACTTTGAGTATGAATTAGTATATCGAGATTTTCCCATCCCTTTCACCAAAATTTTTTCTATATATGATCAGTAACATACCTTGGTTAAGTATAATTGTTCTATTTCCGATCCTCGCGAGTTTATTGTTTCCAATACTCCCATCCAACGGTAGTAGAATCGTAAAATGGTATACCCTGGGCATCTGTATACTAGAATTCCTCCCAATAATTTACATATTTTACTGCCACTTTCACATCAATAATGAATCTATTCAATTGATAGAGAATTCTAGTTTAATAAATTCTATTAATTTTCATTGGAGTTTGGGTATTGATGGACTCTCCATGGGTCTCATCCTATTGACAGGATTTGTTACTACTTCAGCAACCTCAGCAGCTTGGCTAGTTACACGGAATACGCGTCTATTCTATTTTTTAATGCTAGTCATGTATAGTGGGCAAATAGGATTATTTGCTTCGCGAGATATTTTGCTCTTCTTTCTCATGTGGGAGTTGGAATTGATTCCAATATACCTGCTTCTATGTATGTGGGGCGGGAAGAGACGTCTTTACTCAGCTACGAAATTTATTTTATACACAGCTGGTGGTTCCATCTTTCTCCTGGTGGGGGCCTTGACCATGAGTTTCTACGGAATCGAGGGACCTTCCTTTGATATTGGAGATTTAACTAGCAGATCATATCCTATATCACTCGAAGTAATTATTTACTTAGGGTTTCTAATCGCTTATGCTGTGAAATTACCGATCCTTCCCTTCCACACTTGGTTGCCGGACACTCATGGAGAAGCACATTATAGTACATGTATGTTGCTAGCTGGAATACTACTAAAAATGGGTGGATATGGATTAATCCGAATCAATATGGAATTATTGCCTCATGCCCATTCCATATCTGCTTCGTGGTTGGTATTGTCCGGAGCCGTCCAAATCGCTTATGCATCCCTGATTTCTTTGAGTCAGGATAACCTCAAGAGGAGGATAGCCTATTCGTCGATTTCCCATATGGGTTTCGTAATCATAGGAATCGGCTCCTTGACAGATACCGGTCTTAATGGAGCTATATTGCAAATGATTTCTCACGGGTTAATAGGTGCAGCTTTATTCTTCCTCGCAGGAATCCTTTATGATCGAACACGTACTCTTTCTATTGACCAACTGGGAGGGATAGCTACTTCAATGCCTAGGATATTTACTATGTTTAGTGTCTTCGCAATGGCATCTCTCGCATCACCGGGTATGAGCGGTTTCGTATCAGAATTGCTGGTATTCTTAGGAATCGTAACTAACCAACATTATTGTTTGATTTTCAAAGTATCGGTTATGATAGTGGGAGCACTTGGTATAATATTAACTCCCATTTATTTGTTATCTATGTTACGTCGAATATTCCATGGATATAAGATATCCAATTATTCAAATCCATCTCTAATTGATTCTGGACCGCGAGAGATTTTTACCTCGATTTGTCTCTTTTTACCGATCCTAGGTATGGGTTTGTATCCAAATATGGTTCTTCTTATATGGGAGAATGAAATAGCATCTATTCTGCTTCCGTACTCTCTTACGAAATGAAACGGGAATAACCTTTTTTTTGGACCGGAGATTAGTCATTTCCTTCTAGTAGGAACTCTTACTTTACTAAAGTTGGTTTCATCAGTAATTTCTCCCATCAAGTAGATAGCATGGGAAAGACTTTCAAATTCTAGTCACACAGTTTCATTAATACTTTGATGAAATAAGGAACCGATACTGCGATTCCCATAGAAACTTTCATTCTAATCACTAATTGATTACATGGAATATTCTAGATATTTAATAAAATTACATATTTTGGTCTCATCTCACACACTTATTAGTTTATTAGTACCGAATCACTTACCACTTGTTGTGATCAACCAACCATAATTGTGTAAACCGATTCCCGATGGATTAACCCCCAGAAAACGAATCCGAACCGAAGAGAATCCCGTAGATGCTGCAATAGCTGGCCCCTTCCCCCGCCAACTCTTAGTCATTCTGATATGAATATATATAGCATATATGAGCCAAGTTATTAATGCCCAAGTCTCTTTTGGGTCCCAGTTCCAATGGGATCCCCAAGCTTCATTAGCCCACACCGCTCCGGAGAGAATACCTATGGTTAAGGAGGGAAAACCCAAGCTGATGATTTGATAACTCCATTGATCTATTTGTTGAATCAATCGACATTTATGCGAATTCATAGATAAATAATGAAAAGGATTTTTCACATCACCCTCTCCCCGCTCATAAGTAAATATATCCATATCCGGGAAGAGTATCCGGGTGAAAGACTTCCAATTCATCTTATAGATAGAAAATATTTCTCCCCTGTCATAGAGAATAACTAATAGAGTTATTGCTAATAAAGATCCGCATAACAGGGTAGAGTAACTTATTAACATCATGCTTACATGCATCATTAACCAATGAGATTGCGGAGCAGGTACTAGCAGTGTAGATTGTTGCATATCCCCAGGAAGACCCAGAGTTGCGAAGCCATTGGTCAGCATAGCGCCAGGTGCCGTGACTATACCTGACCACTCATCCCGATTACGAATTCCTAAAATTATGTGCGGTAAGGAAAAGCTCCACGAAAGAAACATGGATGATTCATATAGATTACTTAATGGAAAATGTCTGGATATAATCCATCTAGTTGTCGTAAATCCCGTCATACAAATAAAAGCAATTGTCATAGCCTTTCCGCTTAGAATCTTCAATCTTTCAGGTTTATAGATTAAACTTATCCAATGAAATGGGGTGACGGAAAAAAGCGTAAGAGAAGAGACGTGAGCGAATGTGTGCTCCACATTAGTGTACATCATGAAAGGGGGAGAGTATAAAAAGAAGATATAGATAGATATCTATAGATATATTTAGCTATATATAAATATCTATCTATCTATATAGATAAATAATATATATATAGATATATAATACATATATTTCTATATTTAATGAATTAAGGAGATTGAATCAGTAATAGGAAGTATAGAAGTCAATTATCATACAGAAATAATTGAAGTTTACTTGCAGGAGTAACAAACAAATTATTCCTCCTACTATTTCTGATGTTACTACCACACGCAGTACACAGTCTCTAATCATGGTTGAGAAGAAATGCCGCTACTCGGATTCGAACCGAGATGCTCTAGCACTGCTTCCTAAGAGCAGCGTGTCTACCTGTTTCACCATAGCGGCTTGTTACTCACTATAAGGAATAATACCATGTTTATGGATAAATCGTCAATCCTTAATAACCTCTAGGTTAGAGGGATGCTTGTACAAAACAAAAAGGTTAGCTCTTCTCAGTTATAATCTGATTTATTATTGTTGAATCAGTATTTTATGTTATACTCGTATATAACGAACGGGATATAGCGCAGCTCGGTAGCGTGCCATCTTGGGGTGGTGGAGGTCGCAGGTTCGAATCCTGCTATTCCGAGTAAAGGGTAACAGCAATAGTGAGGGGAACGACTGAGGTTGGGAAATAAGCCCGTGATTAACACGTAGGTTCTTCAATTTACATTTTCTATTTTTGTTAAGCGCCTCATCGCACGAATAGGATTCTCCATGGAGAAAGAATATGCTAGTTATATCACTGTAAACAAGTTTAGTGAATGACTCGCTTATTGCTATAACGGATTTTTAGCGGCATCACGTAAATAAAAAAGGGGGGGGGGACTTCCGCTATTGAATTTCCTGTTGGTAAGAACGTGTAAATTTGGACGTTGTATCGTATACACAATCCTGATTCGACCCAAAGTTGCAACGAAATTTTGTCCATGGACCCCCGACCCTTGCTTCACCCCGTGAGAGTTCTATGTTTCCAAAAACTTTATGATAATTTTTTGAAAAGTTTTTGGAACTAATTCAATTACTCGGTCGATGATTTTGAATTTCCTAGCTATATTCCAGATGAAAGTGCATAACTTTTATCGAGTCAAGTACAGAGAATAATTTACTCTTGGAAATCCTTCTTAATAAAAAAAAAAAAAAAAATTGATATTGATGGGAGGTAGCGATATACCCGAACTACATTTAGTAGATAGATGTCGATATTAATTTTTGATATGCCTAAATTGCAGTAACTAATTGTTAAATACACTAACTAGCTCGTTCCGCGATTAGCGCTCGAAGTTTAAAAATAAGTAATTTATTGCTGATAGACTTATCTATCTGGGTTTATAAACTCCTACGCTAGATAAGGGGTATCTAGTTATGAATTTTCTTATATTCCTACCCAAAATATTCGTTTATCAATGACATTTTCGTCGAATATCCTCGAGCATTCCACTGTCTATCACCTCTGGAATGAGGCATCCCCGCCATTCAATAGAATCACACGGGATATCTAAATAAGTAGACTACGATAATCTTATAGATTAAAGTCTCCGCACGACAACCTTCTGCACTATTGGCTCATAAATCGAATTTTGACACTACTTCAGTTTCTCGACAATCAATCTGTCTGGATTCTATGTTTGACCAGACAGACTGCTCGCCATTCTGACCCATATTGTATCTTCTAGGTTTAATTAGTCGTTAAAATTCTCACAATAATCAGATTTTTTCTACTTATTCGTTTCAGAAAGTTTTTCATTTGTTATATAGTAAAAACTTCTGGAACGACCGGTCAATGTTGAGCGGGCTAAAGAAGAAGCTTTTGATGCCATTTCATCAATTTTGATTTTCCAGATATGGTTACGGATCCTCTTCCTAGATCTGGAGGTACGTTTCTTCGGAACTGCCATAGCAAAATAGAAATATTTGGTTTTATTATCGAAACAAATAATATAACTATATTAATACGTATCAATAGAATTGACTTGGGGGAGATTAAGAAAAAAAAAAATAATAGAATTGAATTAATGGAATAACAAAAAATTTTTGACAAATTTGGGTATAATGGAGAGATAGACATACAAGGTATCATTAATTATTGATCTACTTCTTATATTAATTGACTAATTGGGCAAATCTTGCCCATTTAAAGAGATAGAATCTACTACGAATCGAACTAAATGTTGTCTGTACCCCAATTTTCGTCATGTTTTCTTCTTAGAATGAATTTTTCCGATTACTGCCTTTTCCGCAACACAGGGGTGCAAGATCCGTCCCCTAACAATTGCATTACTCAACCAGGGATGTCCAATATCAATTCTAGATTCATGACAAATCAATAGAACTCTATATATCGATATTTTTGTACCGGACTCCGATAAATTAGGCTGAAGTGGGGCGAAATGGCGAACGTCATAAAAGCGCCCCGGTTCTACTCGGAGCTGTTTCCCTCCAGTGTCAATTACCGCATATCCATTCATCATGATTTTTTCTATTTTTGTATGTATCACAAGAGTCTATAAAATAGATTACTTGCGATCGTAAACTGGAACTTGAATAAGTATCTACAACGTATTTGATTCCTGTCAAGTTTTTTTATCGAGACTGAATTGGGATAAATAAATAATCCCCCCTTTTTGGTAGGATTCTATCCTACACATCCACGTATATTACATCTCCTCAATTCGTTCTGGATTTTCTACGTATCTAACATATATTGGTGATACTATCTCTAACTTGACCACACGTCTATGGAATTATTATATAAATACTCTTGGATTGTTCCTTCATGTCCATTCGTGACTTCCGGCTCCATAGGATTATTATTGTTTCTATTCCCAAAATCTACTAGAAGTCTTCGTCGTATATGTTCTACGCTCAGCATCCTTTCATTAGCCGTAGCTATGTCCGTCTCCCTCATCCCATTCTGGCAGCAGGTTAATCGTCACTCCACCTATGAATATTCTTGGTCACGGATCCTCAACGATGATATTTCTCTAAAAATGGGTTTTTCAGTTGATCCACTCACCCCAATTGTATCTGTATTAGTAACTACTGTAGGTATTTCAGTGATGATTCACAGTGATAGTTATATGCGTCACGACTAGGGATATGTAAGGTTCCCCGTTTATCTAAGTCTTTTCACCGCGTCTATGTTAGGATTAGTATTTAGTCCCAATTCGATACAAATCTACGTGTTTTGGGAATTAGTGGGGATGTGCTCCTATCTGCTGATAGGTTTTTGGTTCGTGAGACCAAGTGCTGCCAATGCCTGTCAAAAAGCTTTTGTAACTAACCGCATAGGAGATTTCGGATTCCTGCTGGGTATATTAGGTACGTATTGGATAACCGGTAGCTTCGAGATTCGTGAATCGTGTGATTGACTTAGTGAGTTGACTGACAAAGGTAGCATCGGCTACTTACTTGCCAATGCATGTGCCCTTTCACCATTCCTGGGTCCGGCGGCCAAGTCTGCGCAATCCCCACTTCATATATGGTTACCCGATGCGATGGAGGGACCCACCCCCATTTCGGCTCTCATACATGCTGCTACTATGGTAGCTGCTGGAATTTTCTTCGTAGCCCGAATGCTTAAACTTTTCGAGACTTTACCTCTAAGCATGAATGTCATTTCCTACGTAGGTGCGATAACTGCTTTGTTGGGGGCGACGATAGCCCTCGCTCAAAGGGATCTGAAGAAGGGTTTAGCTCATTCGACTATGTCTCAGTTGGGATATATGATGTTGGCCCTAGGCATCGGTGCCTACCGATCCGCTTTATTTCACCTCGTTACACACGCTTATTCAAAAGCCTTATTATTCCTCGGATCTGGTTCAGTAATACATTCTATGGAAAAGGTTGTTGGGTATTCTCCCAACAAGAGTCAGAATATGTTTCTTATGGGTGGTTTGCGAAAGTACATGCCAATCACCGGAACTACTTTTCTTTTAGGTACTCTTTCTCTCTGTGGTATACCACCCCTAGCTTGTTTCTGGTCCAAAGATGAAATCATTTCAGAGAGTTGGCTACACTCCCCCCTACTGGGGTGTATAGCTTCACTCACAGCGGGTTTAACTGCGTTTTATATGTCTCGTATCTATATCCTCACATTTGAAGGTAGTTTCCGTGCTAGTAGTGGCAGTCCTCAATCCTCTACCCT